TTGTAGTTTCTATGATGCACTTGGAGCTTATCGGCAGAAACGAATCAATTTAGATAGTCCTTTGTGGCTCCGGTGGCGACTAGATCAACGTGTCATTGGTTCAAGAGAAGTTCCCGCCGAAGTTCAATATGAATCTTCGGGCACTTATCATGAGATTTATGAGCACTATCTAATAGTAGGAAGTGTAAAAAAAGAAATCGGCTGTGTATACATTCGAACCACCGTCGGTCATATTTTTTTTTATCGAGAAATAGAAGAAGCCATACAGGGATTTTGCCGGGCCTACTCATATACTATCTAAACTAAGAAATTAGAGATATTCATACCTGTGGGAATTAAGGTCTCTCCAATTTCACTGGTATCATAATTTCTGAATTTATGCGCAAATAAAAATTTAGGAAAGGAAGTTTTCGAATCACTGACTCAGGTCCATTGTCGAATCCTACTCAGCGGAATATGGGGGTACTTATGGCAGAACGGGTCGATCTGGTCTTTCACAATAAAGTGATAGATAGAACTGCTATGAAACGACTTATTAGCAGATTAATAGATCATTTCGGAATGGCATATACATCACATATCCTGGATCAAATGAAGACTTTGGGTTTCCAGCAAGCCACTGTTACATCTATTTCATTAGGAATAGATGATCTTTTAACAATACCATCTAAGGGATGGTTAGTCCGAGACGCTGAACAACAAAGTTTTTTTTTGGAGAAACACCATCATTATGGGAATGTACATGCAGTAGAAAAATTACGTCAATCTATTGAGATATGGTATGCCACAAGCGAATATTTGAGACAAGAAATGAATCCTAATTTTCGGATGACTGATCCTTCTAATCCAGTCCATCTAATGTCCTTTTCGGGAGCTAGAGGAAATGCATCTCAAGTACATCAATTAGTAGGTATGAGAGGATTAATGTCGGATCCCCAAGGACAAATGATTGATTTACCTATTCAAAGCAATTTGCGTGAAGGACTCTCTTTGACAGAATATATAATTTCCTGCTACGGAGCCCGCAAAGGAGTAGTGGATACTGCTGTACGTACATCAGATGCTGGATATCTCACGCGTAGACTTGTTGAAGTGGTTCAACACATTATTATACGTAGAATAGATTGTGGTACTATCCAAGGTATTTCCGTGAATACTCGAAATGAGATGACAGAAATAATTTTTGCCCAAACACTAATTGGTCGTGTATTAGCAGACGATATATATATAGGTCTACGATGTATTGCCACTAGGAATCAAGATATTGGGATTGGGCTTATCAATCAATTCATAACTTTTCGAGCACGACCAATATATATTCGAACCCCCTTTACTTGCAGAAGCACATCTTGGATCTGTCAATTATGTTATGGTCGGAGTCCCACTCATGGTGACCTAGCCGAATTGGGAGAAGCTGTAGGTATTATTGCGGGTCAATCGATTGGGGAACCGGGGACTCAACTAACATTAAGAACTTTTCATACCGGTGGAGTATTCACAGGTGGTACTGCCGAACATGTACGAGCTCCTTCTAATGGAAAAATAAAATTTAATGAGGATTTTGTTCATCCTACGCGTACCCGTCATGGGCATCCTGCTTTTTTATGTTCTATAGATTTATATGTAATTATTGAGAATCGGAGTGTTATCCATAATGTGAATATTCCGCCAAAGAGTTTGATTTTAGTTCAAAATAATCAATATGTAGAATCAGAACAAGTGATTGCTGAGATTCGTGCGGGAACGTCCACTTTTCATTTTAAAGAGAAAGTCCGAAAACATATTTACTCTGAATCAGAGGGAGAAATGCACTGGAGTACGGGTGTCTACCATGCACCCGAATATACATATGGTAATGTTCATCTATTACCAAAAACAAGTCATTTATGGATATTAGCAGGAGGCCCGCGCGGATCCAGTATAATGTCTTTTTCGATCCACAAGGATCAAGATCAAATTAATGCTCATTCTTTTTCTGTCGAAGACAAATATATCTCTGACCTCTCAATGACTAATGATCGAGTAAGACATAAATTGTTGGATACTTCTAGTAAAAAAGATATGGAAATCATTGATTATTCAATATCTAATCGAATTATATCCAATGGTAAGTGGAATTTAATATATCCGTCTATTCTCCAAGAGAATTCAGATTTATTAGCGAAAAGGCGAAAAAATAGATTCATCATCCCAATCCCATTAAAATATGATCAAGAATGGCAAAAAGAACTAATATCCTGTTTTGGTATTTCAATTGAAATACCCATAAATGGTATTTTACGTAGAAATAGTATTCTTGCTTATTTTGATGATCCACGATACAGAAGAAGCAGTTCAGGAATTACTAAATATGGGACTGCGGAGGTAGATTCAATCATAAAAAAAGAGGATTTGATTGAGTATCGAGGAACAAAAGAATTGAGTCTGAAATACCAAATGAAAGTAGATCGGTTTTTTTTCATTCCCGAAGAAGTGCATATTTTACCTGGATCCTCGTCCATAATGGTCCGGAACAATAGTATCATTAGAGTATATACACGACTTGCTTTAAATAAAAGAAGTCGAATAGGCGGATTAGTTCGAGTGGAAAGAAAAAAAAAAAGTATTGAACTGAGAATCTTTTATGGAGATATTCATTTTCCTGGAGAGACAGATAAGATATCCAGGCACTGCGGCATTTTGATACCGCCAGTAACAGGAAAAAAAAAAAATTCTAAGGAATCAAAAAAATTGAAAGATTGGATCTATGTCCAGCGGATCACACCTACCAAGAAAAAGTATTTTGTTTCGGTTCGGCCCGTAGTCACATATGAAATAGCCGACGGGATAAATTTAGCAACACTTTTTCCTCAGGATCTCTTGCGGGAAAAGGATGATGTCCAACTTCGAATTGTCAATTATATCCTTTATGAATATGGCAAGTCAATTCGAGGAATTTATAACACAAGTATTCAATTAGTTCGGACTTGCTTAGTATTAAATTGGGACCAAAAACAAAATGGTTCCAAAAAAGAGGTTTATGCCTCCTTTGTTGAGGTAAGGACAAATGATCTAATTCGTGATTTCATAAGAATTGAGTTAGTCAAAGTCAAGTCCACTCTTTCATATAGCGGAAAAAGATATAATATAACAGATTCGGGATTGATTCCTAATAAGGGGCTAGATCGCGCCAATATCAATCCCTTTCATTCCAAGGCGAAGTTTCAATTACTTATCCAACAGCAAGGAACTATTGGTACGCTGTTGAATCAACATAAGGAATGCCAATCTTTGATAATTTTGTCATCATCCAACTGTTTTCGAATTAGTCCATTCAAGGGTTCGAAATATAACAATGCGATAAAAGAATTGGATCCCCTAATCCCAATTAGGTATTTGTTGGGTCCCTTAGGTACTATTGTACCTAAAATAACGAATTTTTATTCATCTTACCATTTATTAACTCATAATCAAATCTTGTTAAAGAAATATTTACTACTTAACAATTTTAAACAGACTTTTAAAGTACTTCAAGTACTTAAATATTGTTTAATGGATGAAAATAGAAGAATTTATAATCCCAATTCATGCAGTAATATAATTTTGAATCCATTCCATTTAAATTGTTGTTTTCTTCATCACGATTCTGGTGAAGAGACATCCACAATAATTTGCCTTGGGCAATTTATTTGTGAAAATGCATGTTTATTCAAATATGGGCCACACATAAAAAAATCTGGTCAAATTTTAATTGTTCATGTTGACTCCTTAGTTATAAGATCGGCTAAGCCCTATTTGGCTACCCCAGGAGCAACAGTTCATGGTCATTATGGAGAAATCCTTTATGAAGGAAAGACATTAGTTACATTTATATATGAAAAATCAAGATCTGGTGACATAACGCAGGGTCTTCCAAAAGTGGAACAGGTCTTAGAAGTGCGTTCAATTGATTCAATATCAATGAACCTCGAAAAGAGAGTCGAAAGTTGGAACGAACGTATACCAAGAATTCTTGGAATCCCCTGGGGATTCTTGATTGGAGCTGAGTTAACCATAGCCCAGAGTCGTATCTCTTTGGTTAATAAAATTCAACAGGTTTATCGATCTCAGGGAGTACAGATCCATAATAGACATATAGAGATCATTGTACGTCAAATAACATCAAAAGTGTTGGTTTCGGAAGATGGAATGTCCAATGTTTTTTCACCCGGAGAATTAATCGGATTGTTGCGAGCGGAACGAGCGGGGCGTGCTTTAGACGAAGCGATCAATTATCGGGCAATCTTATTGGGAATAACGAGGGCATCCCTGAATACTCAAAGTTTCATATCCGAAGCGAGTTTTCAAGAAACCGCTCGAGTTTTAGCAAAAGCCGCTTTACGAGGTCGTATTGATTGGTTGAAAGGACTGAAAGAGAACGTTGTTCTGGGGGGGCTTATTCCTGTTGGTACTGGATTCAAAAAATTAGTACACCATTCAAGGGAAAACAAAAATATTTATTTGGAAATCAAAAGGAAAAATTTATTCGAGTTAGAAATGGGAGATATTTTGTTATACCATAGAGAATTATGTGCTCCAAACAATTTTCATGGGACATTACAACAACCATTTACGCGATTTTCCTAAGAAGAGATTCATTCTTTTTACTTTAACTATTTGGTTAGGTTGGTCCAATTATTTATATTAATTTAGTAATAAAAAAATAAGTAATTAAAAGAAATTAATGGTTTGGGCTATATATCAAGGGTCAATCCACGGTAGAAGGTTCCGTCGGAACAATTATTTATTTCAGGGTACCTTGTCGCTTAAAAAAAAAAAAAAAAAAGAGGAAGTGTGGGGAAATGCGGGGAAAAATGATAAAAAGATATTGGAACATCAATTTAGGAGAAATGATGGAAGCGGGAGTGCACTTTGGTCATGGTACTCGAAAATGGAATCCTAGAATGGCCCCTTACATCTCTGCAAAGCGTAAAGGTATTCATATTATAAATCTTACGAGAACTGCTCGTTTTTTATCAGAAGCCTGTGATTTAGTTTTTAATGCAGCAAGTAGTGGAAAAACCTTTTTAATCGTTGGTACCAAAAATAAAGTAGCGGATTTAGTAGCATCAGCTGCAATAGGGGCTCGGTGTCATTATGTTAATAAAAAGTGGCTCGGTGGTATGTTAACGAACTGGTCCACTACGGAAACGAGACTTAATAAGTTCAGGGACTTAAGAGCAGAACAAAAGATGGGGAAACTCAACCATCTTTCCAAAAGAGATGCAGCAATGGTGAAGAGAAAATTATCTACCTTGCAAACATATTTGGGTGGGATCAAATATATGACGGGGTTACCCGATATTGTAATCATCGTTGATCAGCAAGAAGAATATACGGCTCTTCGAGAATGTGTCATTTTAGGGATTCCTACTATTTGTTTAATTGATACAAATTGTGACCCGGATCTCGCAGATATTTCGATTCCAGCTAACGATGATGCTATAGCTTCAATTCGATTCATTCTTAACAAATTAGTATTCGCAATTTGCGAGGGTCGTTATAGCTATATAAGAAATCGTTGATTATGATTAAGAATAATAAAATTAATTAATTGTTTGGGAACTCGATCGATTTATTGGATCGGTTACTATTCTTGAACTTCAAAAAGAGATAGAGATAAAAATAGGGATATTTATATTATGTTATGTGATTTTTTAGTATCCTAAATTCAATTTGTATTATAAAGATAATTAATGTTGGTGAGTTGAGAAAGAGATGGTTGAATCAAAATAATTTTTTAAGTTCGATTTATATCAGAGGACAATATGAATGCTATACCATGTTCCATTAAAATACTCAATGGGTTATACGATATATCGGGTGTAGAAGTAGGCCAACATTTATATTGGCAAATAGGAGGTTTACAAATCCATGCCCAAGTACTTATCACTTCTTGGGTCGTAATTGCTATCTTATTAGGTTCAGTCATCATAGCAGTTCGGAATCCACAAACAATTCCGACCGACGGTCAGAATTTCTTCGAATATGTCCTTGAATTTATTCGAGACTTGAGTAAAACTCAGATTGGAGAAGAATATGGTCCTTGGGTTCCCTTTATTGGAACTATGTTCCTATTTATTTTTGTTTCTAACTGGTCAGGTGCTCTTTTACCTTGGAAAATTATACAGTTACCTCATGGGGAGTTAGCTGCGCCCACGAATGATATAAATACTACTGTTGCTTTAGCTTTACTCACGTCAGTGGCATATTTTTATGCGGGTCTTACCAAAAAAGGATTGGGGTATTTTGGGAAATACATCCAACCAACTCCAATACTTTTACCAATTAACATCCTAGAAGATTTTACAAAACCTTTATCTCTTAGTTTTCGACTTTTCGGGAATATATTGGCTGATGAATTAGTAGTTGTTGTTCTTGTTTCTTTAGTACCTTCAGTAGTTCCTATCCCCGTTATGTTTCTTGGATTATTTACAAGCGGTATTCAAGCTCTTATTTTTGCAACTTTAGCCGCGGCTTATATAGGTGAATCCATGGAAGGTCATCATTGATTAGCTTTTTTAATAGTCTTTTTTCACTTACCCGAAGTCATGCATGATTCCAAATACGCATTTGGTTGGGCAACATAATACATATATATTTGTATCTATATATGTATGGATGACCTAATCTCGTAAGAGGGAAGACAGACGATATTACGGAATTGGAAAAATACGGGTTAGGGGGTCAAGTCAAACTAGATATATGTAATATCTATAAGTCTAACCCTTAGATATGTTTCGAAGAATGATTCTAAAATCCAATTCAATATAAAATAAAATGCAGGTGGTTTACATTATGGAAGAAACAAATGTATATGTGATATTAGATATTTATTAGTTATATAGGGATTATCCCTATGGACTATATATTATATATTTCTATATTTTTTTCCTATTTCTTTCCCAGTATATTATTAATATCTATTTTTATATTTATATTATAATACTATTTATTATTACTATTATAATACTATTTATTATTACTATTATTGAATGTTGATTCTTTTATTTTTTTTTTTTAACCACACTGCATTTCGTTTTAGATGGATTACAATACAATATAAGTCTTTCTCTTTCGTCTGTAATTGTAGATTGAATGAAAAAACAGATGAACGTATGGATATAGAAAGTAAGTAAAGAACGAAGAATTGAATGAAAGAATGGTTCGAAACTAAGAAATGCAATAAGTAGAACTATATGCATATGAGTTTACAAAGATTTAATTATGAGTAGAAACTAAAAAAAAAAAAAGAGATATCGAAGTCATTCTGACGATTCACTAATATTATAATTTCAATTCAGAGTTTTTAATTACTTTGACCCGATAGATCGTAGTGATAAAATAAGTAATAATGCATTGGTTGATTGTATCATTAACCATTTATTTTTTTGTACGAGGAACTTACTATGAATCCACTGATTTCTGCCGCTTCCGTTATTGCTGCTGGATTGGCCGTAGGGCTTGCTTCCATTGGACCTGGAGTTGGCCAAGGTACTGCTGCGGGCCAAGCTGTAGAAGGTATTGCGAGACAACCAGAAGCGGAAGGTAAAATACGAGGTACTTTATTGCTTAGTCTAGCTTTTATGGAAGCTTTAACAATTTACGGACTGGTCGTGGCATTAGCACTTTTATTTGCAAATCCTTTTGTTTAATTTAATCCTAAAATTAGAAATGTGAAAACGTACGTTATGCACTTTTTTCTTAGTCTTAGTTTATTTTATTAACTTGGACTTGCCATTTGCTTCTTCTAATTATATCAACACTTTAATCCTAACAATTACTTATGAGACAATACCCCGGGAAGGGCTTATTTGAGGATGAGGAATTCACGGATCCGATCGCTTTCTTCTTTCCCATTCCCACCCTTAGTACAAGGGAAACCCCTTACTAAGAAACGTTTCAACAAACGAAATATTTCGCAATTGGTGTGAGGCCTAAGACCTAACCTAATAAGTATCTTAATCTTTTTATGGAGAACTTAAAAAAATAATAAATTTTCAAATTCGAAATTACTATTATAAATTACTAGATGATTTAATCTATTCCCATAAAAAAGAAATTAATAAAAAGAAATCGATCAGGGCGAGGCGAGTGAGGTGATACAAAAAGAACAATGTTCTTTGGTAGTCTTATCTATAAGAAAGAGGAGAGTATATGAAAAATATAACCTATTTTTTCGTTTCCTTGGGCTATTGGCCATCTGCCGGAAGTTTCGGATTTAATACCGATATTTTAGCAACAAATCCAATAAATCTAAGTGTGGTGCTTGGTGTATTGATTTTTTTTGGAAAGGGAGTGTGTGCGAGTTGTATATTTCAAGAATAGGTTGCATCCAACCAGCTGCACGTTATTATGATTCTTTTTTTTTTTATTTATATTAGGATAAGAAATAGGAAAGAAAGGTGCACGATCTCGACGAATTACTTATGAATAAATTAATAAATCATATGTAAGAACCATAGCATTTCGTGATTCATTGGTAAATCTTGATTCTCTATCGACCAATAATGCGAGACCATTAACATGGTTAAAGCTAAACTGTTTGAAGTTCAGGCACAACATGGTACTCTTTCTACCACTACATTAGTAGCAAAATGGTTTCAAAATGAATAGTTGATAATTCATCCGATATAGAACACTCATATTGATAAAATAATTTGAAACCTTTTATTAGAAAAAGGGGCGCTTTGCCCTTTTTACCCAATGCCGAATCGATGACCTATGTATAAAAAGAGGCATTTTTGGATTTAATGAAGATTTTAATAAAAAGGGAAATACAAAAGAAAATATAATAATTTTGATTTTTATTAAATAAAAAACAAATAAATAAACAACTTTGCTGACAATTATGGATTTTTGTCTGGTCGGAAGAGCCCTCCTAATACTCTGTATATCAGTTTCAATATCTTTGAATACGAACAGAAAAGAGAGAGGGTAGGCTCATTATAGTACAAAGATATGGGTGGGAATGCCCATAAAATAAATAATTCAATTGATTGAGCGTGAGAGCCAAATGAATCGAAAGATTCATGTTTGGTTCGGGAAGAGATCATGGGAGTTGGGAAATTAATGGTAAGATAATCTACTTTCATTAAATGATTTATTAGATAATCGAAAACAGAGGATCTTGAGTACTATTCGTAATTCTGAAGAATTACGTAAAGGGGCCATTGAGCAGCTTGAAAGAGCCCGGGCTCGCTTACGTAAAGTGGAAATTGAAGCAGATGAGTATCGAATGAATGGATACTCTGATATAGAGCGGGAAAAAGTCAATTTAATTAAGGCTACTAGTGAGAGTTTGGAACGATTAGAAAATTACAAAAATGAAACCCTTAATTTTGAACAACAAAGAGCGATTAATCAGGTTCGACAACAAGTTTTCCAACAAGCCTTACAAAGAGCTCTAGGAACTCTTAATAGTTGTTTGAATAACGAGTTACATTTACGTACCATAAGTGCCAATATTAACACCCTCGGGGCCATGGAAAAAATAACGGATTAGCCTTTCGACTTTTACTTTAGTTTAGAGTTTAGGCATTATTTTTTTCTTTTGCTTCCGAAAAAGAATAAAAAGATACTAATGGCAACCCTTCGAGCCGACGAAATTAGTAATATTATCCGTGAACGTATTGAACAATATAATAGAGAAGTAAAGATTGTAAATACCGGTACCGTACTTCAAGTAGGCGATGGCATTGCTCGTGTTCATGGTCTTGATGAAGTAATGGCAGGTGAATTAGTAGAATTTGAAGAAGGTACAATAGGTATTGCTCTGAATTTGGAATCAAATAATGTTGGTGTTGTATTAATGGGTGATGGTTTGATGATCCAGGAGGGAAGTTCTGTAAAAGCAACAGGAAGAATTGCTCAGATACCTGTGAGTGAGGCTTATTTAGGTCGTGTTATAAATGCTCTGGCTAAACCTATTGATGGGAGAGGTGAAATTTCAGCTTCTGAATCTCGGTTAATTGAATCTCCT